CCAAAATCCATTTCGTCGTCCAGTAGCGACAACCGTTTTTTTGATTGGTACCGCAGTGGCCCTTTGGTTGGGTATTGGAGCAACATTACCTATTGATAAATCCCTAACTTTAGGTCTTTTTTAAATTTCAATTGATTCAATTGTGAAATAAAATATCCCGCATGTGTATCTAGGGAATAGTCGCTTCAAAGTGAATTCTCCCTAGATACATACATCTATTCAATTAAATTCTGAATCTGTTCCGAATATATGGATTTGGTTAAAGATTCAAAACCCAGTTTTTTTTTCTAAAAAAAAAAAAAAAATATGAAAAAAATTCAATCTATTTATTATTCTTCGGTTAATCAATTGTGAAATGTTTTTCTAGAATGCCCAATAACTGTTTTACATCTTCTATGCGAAAATCTTCAATTTTCATAAGATCCTTTTGACTCTTATTCAAAAGGTCTAATAATGTATGTATATTGGACCTTTTGAGGCAATTATAGATCCTGGGAGGCAATTCTAATTGGTCAATAAAAATATATTTCAATTCTATTTCTTTTTTGTTTTTCCTTAGTTTAGCCAATCTATCATGAAAAGTAAGAGGGGGTAAAGTGCTCTTGTGTTGATTGTACTCTAAATGTAAAGTTTCTTCTTCCGCATGTAGAAAAGGAATAAATAAATCAATCAAATTACGGGAGGCTTCATGAAGTGCTTCTTTAGGAGTTAAACTCCCATTTGTCCATATTTCGAGAAAAAGTATCTCTTGTCTTTCATTCCCATTCCCATAAGAATGAATACTATGATTCGCATTTCGAACAGGCATGAATACAGCATCTATAGGATAACTTCCGTCTTGAAAGTTATTTGGCCTTTTTATACTATATCCGCGATTCCTCTCGATTTGTAATCCAATACACAAATCAATCGGTTCCATCAGTCTAGCTATATGTTGTGTATTATCAACGATTTCCACAGAAGGCGGTGAAATGATGTCTTGAGCAGTTACATATCCAGGACCCCTGGCACAAATAAACGCGCCGCGAGTTCCATACAGATTACTTCTCAATACAATTTCTTTCAAATTCATTAAAATTTCATGTACTGATTCTTGAATACCTACTATGGTAGAATATTCATGGGGTATTTTCTCAGATTTTGCACGTGTGATACATGTTCCTTCTATTTCTCCAAGCAAAGCTCTTCGCATCGCAATGCCTATTGTGTCGGCTTGACCTTTAATAAGTGGAGACAGAATAAAGCGTCCATAACAAAGACGCTTATTGTCTACTCTTGATTCAACACACTTCCACTGCAGTGTCCGAGTAGATACTGTTACTTTCTCTCGAACCATAGTAATATTACTTGATCAGATCATTGAATCATTTATTTCTCTTGAAATCTCTTCAATGTTTATTTCTACACAGTTTATTCCTATACACGTCTTTTTTTAGGAGGTCTACAGCCGTTATGTGGCATAGGAGTTACATCCCGTACGAAACTTAATAGTATACCACTTCTACGAATAGCTCGTAATGCTGCATCTCTTCCGAGACCAGGACCCTTTATCATGACTTCTGCTCGTTGCATACCTTGATCCACTACTGTACGAATAGCATTTCCTGCTGCGGTTTGAGCAGCAAATGGCGTCCCTCTTCTTGTACCCCTGAATCCACAAGTACCGGCCGAGGACCAAGAAACCACCCGACCCCGTACATCTGTAACGGTCACAATGGTATTGTTAAAACTTGCTTGAACATGAATAACTCCCTTTGGTATTCTACGCGCACTCTTACGTGAACCAATACGTCCATTCCTACGTGAACCAATTCTTGGTATAGGTTTTGCCATATTTTATCATCTCATAAATATGAGTAAGAGATATATGGATATATCCATTTCATGTCAAAACATGATTTTTTTTTATTTGTACATCGGGTTCTTTAGAGAATCTCTTTTCGAAAAATTATCCTTGTCTTTGTTTATGTCTCGGGTTGGGACAAATTACTATAATTCGTCCCCGTCTACGGATCAGTCGACATTTTTCGCAAATTTTACGAACAGAAGCCCTTATTTTCATATTTGTTATTCCTTACCTTAACTTAATTAAGAATCTACTTCTTGGAAGAAAATAAGTTTCTTGAAATTTTGAACTTCGAATTGTATCTCCATGAAAAAAGGAATGTTGAAGTTGAAAAACTCCCTAATTATTCGAATCCTTGTTTCGGATTCTATAAATTATACGCCCTTTGGTTGAATCATAACGACTTACTTCAATTTTGACTCTATCTCCTGGTAGTATCCGTATAAAACTACGTCGGATCCTTCCTGAAACATAACCTAGAATCATATTTTCATTATCTAAACGCACCCGGAACATACCGTTGGGAAGTGATTCAGTAATTAAACCTTCATGAATCCATTTTTGTTCTTTCATTCCAGGTAAAACCCCCTTAAAGTATTAATTAATGGAGGAGTAGTGATATTAGACAACCCGCCCTTTCTCTTTTTTTTTTCACAAATAGGAAGTTCCGGATCCAATTCGAATATCAGAAGGATTACCATATATAACACAAAATTTCTCCACCAATTCTTTCTAGGCGAGCCTCTCGGTCTGTCATTATACCTCTAGAAGTAGAAAGAATTACAATCCCCATACCACCTAAAATTCTAGGAATTCGTTGATAGTTAGAATAGATTCGTAGACCAGGTCGACTGATCCGTTTTAAATTTAAAATAGTTCTATATGTTCCTTTCCTATTCCTTCTATGTCGCAGGGTTAAAACCAAAAAATATTTGTTGCTTTCCTGATGTTTCCTCACGTTTTCGATAAAACCTTCCCGTAAAAGTATTTTAACAATGTTTTCGGTGATATTAGTAGATGCTATTCGAACCGTTACTTTTCTATCCATGTCGACATTTCGTATAGAGGTTATTATGTCAGCAATAGTGTCCCTACCCATGATGAACTAAAATTATTGGTGCCTGCTAATTTTGATATAATCAACATGCTCTTTTTTATTTTTTTATTTATGAATTCTATTAAATATTAAATTAAAGGTATATGCGTGAAACACAATCTACTAATTAATCTATTTCATTCGCTTACTATAACTATATCATGGTCTCGTCTTATAATACCTCAGGGGCTAAGGAAACTATTTTAGTAAAATTTAACTGTCTCAATTCCCGGACGATCGCACCAAAAATTCGAGTTCCTTTTGGGTTTCCTTCTTGATCAATAATAACTGCAGCATTGTCATCATATCGTATTATCATACCGTTGTCACGTTTGAGTTCTTTACAGGTACGTACAATTACAGCTCTGATTACTTCTGATCTTTCTAGAGGCATATTTGGTACTACTTCTTTGATCACAGCAACAATAACGTCACCAATATGAGCGTATCGGCGATTACTAGTTCCTATGATTCGAATACACATCAATTCTCGGGCCCCGCTGTTGTCCGCTACATTCAAATGGGTCTGGGGTTGAATCATATCATTTTTTTATTCGATTTTTCAATGCAAAGAACGAAGGAAAAAAAAAGAAATATTGTTTGTCCAAAATCAAAAAAAGAAACCTGCAATTTTTTTTCATCCCAAAGACCTCTTTTTCTTTTATTCCTATCCCGAAATAATGAATTGAGTTCGTATAGGCATTTTGGACGCCGCTATTGAAATAGCTTTTCTAGCTATATTTTCTGCTACTCCGCCCATTTCATAAAGTATTCTACCTGGTTTAACGACAGCTACCCAATATTCGGGGGATCCTTTCCCCGAACCCATACGTGTTTCTGTAGGTCTTACTGTAACTGGTTTGTCTGGAAATATACGTACCCATATTTTTCCACCACGGCGTACGTTTCGTGTCATTGCTCGTCGCCCCGCTTCTATTTGTCTAGATGTGATCCAAGCAGGTTCAAGTGCTTGAAGAGCGTATCTACCGAAACAAATACGATTACCTCGATAAGATATTCCCTTCATTCTTCCTCTATGTTGTTTACGGAATCTGGTTCTTTTGGGGTTATAGTGGATGGGTCTTTTTAAAATTCCATCTCTACTCCAGAACCGGACATGAGAGTTTCTTCTCATCCAGCTCCTCGCGAATGAAATGATTCAAAAAAATTTAGTTAAGATAAAATTCCATTTTTTTGAATAATACACTGAATCGTGGGATTCTTTGATATTTCATCTAATTTTCATCTAATCTATTTCTATTAGAAATTTTTATATCTTGTTTATATATAGCTTTTGGATATATAGCTAAACATATATTTCTAGATAATGTAATTTTTTATTTATAATTTATTTATAATATAATAATATATAAGGCTATAACGAATCTTTATTTTGTTTTGTCTTTATCATATCGGATCGCTCAAAAAATAGAGCAATTCGGTAAAATAAAGCTTTCGCGGGCGAACATTTACTCTTTCAATATCTATTTCAATTGTAAGGTTAGCCCACGATCTTTCAGAACAAATGAATTGATACCTGGTTTGTTCCGCCATCCCACTCAATGAATCATTAGGATTCGTTTTTAATAGAATCTTCTGTATTCACAGGTTTCCGTCGTTCCCATCGCTTCTCAATTAATGGTTAGGTCTGAATTATACAATGGAGCTCCTGTTCTTGAGTCAATCTTCTCAGTCTTTATTGGCTCTAGGCTCTTGATTTTTTTTCTATGAACATATTCATTTAATTCGGGAGGAATTAGTTTGATGCTTTATTACATTGCTTTTTATGAAATGATTCATAGACCTTACATATTATATTGGAATCATATATCATTGGCGTTCTTTTTATCTCTTTCTCTCACCGTTCTTCCATTTATCCACATCATTCTAGATTTCGCTTCCCAAACTCATAATCAGATTGGTTTGGTTTTTTTTTGTGTTTATGCAAAAAAGATTTCAGTTGCTACAATGATATGACCAATATATCATATCTTGACTGGTTGTTTAGATCTAGATAATGTGAAGCGATGAGTTGGTTATTAATTCTGTAATTTTGAG